GAAACAAATTAGAATTCTCAATTCTCTACGACGTCTAGACGATAAAATATTTTCAGGAACAAGCAAATCATAATGATTTTTTTCTCTATTTCCAGTTATCTTTTGATGATCCCTTGGAATGGATTCATCAAAATACTTCTTATCAATATATCTTTGCTCTCGGTATCTTTGATTAGTTTGATGCCTACTATTATGAACTAATGAAACACCTATAGTTTGATACATAATAAACTGTCCGTCATTTTTTACAGATAGACGAAGGGGCTCGATAATTAATACCCCCCTTTTCATCAATTCCGTAAGAGTTAAATTCTTCTGAATTAGCATTATATCCAGATTTATTTCCTTACTCTGAATAGAGGATATAGTCATTTTTCTTGAATTTCTCAGTCTAAGCAGGAGACAATATACTTTTATATTATTGATCATTCTTTGATTCAAAGCATCATCCCATCTCAATTGAAAAAGTAAATATTTTTTCAGAAAGAAATCTAGTTCTGCTTCCGTATTGCTCTTGTATTGTTTTTTCTTTTTACGTTTTTTCATGTCTGATTCCGAATAATCTTCTTCAATATCTTTTTGTTGAGTTGAAAGAGCAGATACAAGATTTCCTTGGTTTTGTGCATTTGATCTAAGATCTCTTTGGCCTGCGGATTCTTTTTGATTTTTATTCTTTAATTCAAAATATTTTTTTTCATTTGATGGTCTAACCCCTTTTTGCTTTCTATTGATATTTTTATTTTCATTTATATTCAAATTAAAAAAAAGGAATTTGCTTGGTATAAACCACGGTTTCATTTTATAGGCATTATAAAGAAGTACAAAGTCTGGGAAGAACCAAAGTTCCATATTCGATATGGGACGACTTAGTATTTCTTCATTCATTCCCATCCAATCAAAAAAGATTTTTTTTTGATTGGGTGAATTGATTTCTTGATCTTGATGAATTGTAAGATAAAAAAGATCTTTTTTATCAATTTTATCAATTATTTGATAATTAAAATTAACAGTCCCGGTCTTAGTATTTTTATTACTATTAGTATTGATCTTGATCCAGTCCTCAATATCGATTTTATTTCGAAGACAAAAATTGATAATTTTCCAATCAAAATATTTTCTATCCGGATTTCTTTCCATATACATAATATCATTTTTTTCTAGATAATTATTGATAGGGGTATCCCATAGTATATCATATAATTTGTCTTTATATATGTTGTAATTATAAGAATTATCTTGATTCTTATTTACTTGGAATGGCGATACATAAATATAGGAGTCTCCCTTATTTTCAAAATTAATAAATTTATAAGATAAAAGATTATATTTATAGTATTTTTGAAAATTATCTTTTTGATTTAGTAATGAATATACTTCGTAATCATTTTTTTTTTTGGAATGAATTAATTGGTCTTTTTCATATGAATCCTCTTTGTTTAAATCTTGATTGTGATTTGGATGCCATTGATTGATTCTATTTCGCCCGTTTTGTGCTAGTAATTTAGACCATCTAATCTGAGATAAATCGTATTGATAATGATTTCTTAACCAGTTTTTCCATTGATGTATTCCAGAATTCGGAAGTTTCTTATGTCTTAATTCAGCATGAATTATTTTTTGTGTTCCAAAATAATCTTTTATTGAAGTCTTAAGAAAAAAAGGCGTTCCGCGATATTGAAGAATAGATCTTAACTTATACAAGTTAAGAATTTGGGTTTGTGATAATTTGTAAAATACATAGGCTTGTGACAAGGAGGATAAGTCGAAAAAATTCTGTGAATTATTATTACTAATATGATAAAGTGACTTTTTTATAGTCGAAATAAAGTGAATTGTATTTTGATTTGTTTTATTGATTCTTTCTTGATTTGTTTTAGTTTTATAAATGGATTTATTAAATTTTTTTTTTGTTGATTCAAGAAAAAGTTGTATATTAATTATGGGAATATTAAGGATAGATAAAAGCATATCGATGTATATCTTTTCAATGAAAAATTTTATAAAATAATGTGATTTACGGATTAATCGAGCATTTCTTCTTTTTAATCTTTGCCAAATATTTGTTTGTGGTTCGAATCTTTTAGCATTATAACTTGTCTTATTAGGACTAACATTTTGTCCTGGAATCACTTTTTTTTTCTCTTTTGTAATTCTTTCGATTTGATTTCTAATTGTGCTTGTTCTATTACTCAGATCCTTCATTTTTTTTTCGGTCAGTAAATAATTTGTCCAATCTGTAGATCGAATTCGACGAAAGGATTCATATTCATGAATTATCTGATTATGGGTTATAGACTCTTTTTCTTTTTTAGTTTCGTTTAATTTATTTATTTCTCCCAGTCGAAATAATAGAATTGGATTTACTTTTGAGAATTTTTTTTTTATTTTTTTAAAAAAAAGAATTCCTTTGATAATCCATTTTTTTGGTTTTTTTATGATATTTAGAAATAATTTTGTTCTTTCTGTTAAAACTTTTAGAACTCCAAAATACTTCTTTTTC